AACATGCAATATTTAAATAATGTAAATAAAGAGAATAAAAAAGAGAAATGCACTTCTAGAGGTTTTCCTGTTTTCGGGGGGTTTACAGGATGATAGTGATCTCGGGAGTGTGGGGGGGTAGGGGGGGTTTACGCGCAAAAGCCGGGGGCACAACAGAGAAATTAGTAGTGAAAAAGTCATATTATGCACTTGAGATCCTTAGTTGTGGTTCTTCGGGGAAAGTCTTTTAATAATTAACCGTTTGTTCGATAAGCCTCAAAGTCCAGTTCAACCTTGTCAGTTTTCTGAGAGTTCACTGTGAAATGCAAGACGAAAGGAAACCAGAAAAAAAAACCCCTTGCACGCTGGCTTGAATGCCTGGCATGCTGGGTTATGCAATACTAGTACGCCACCATTAACTTATGCACGGAGAAATCAGCTTCGCATGGGGGTTAATCTGTCAATGGCCCTGAAATAGGAACCAAATGCCAGGAATAATTCACTAGGTGAAACCCCCACGATTTTTGTCCCTGACCATCAAGAAGAGTATGCATTAAGAAATAGATCATTGGTGGTCTCTTACTACATTAAGGATTGGAGATCGTTAATATGTTGGGTTATGGATATGAGTTCATTAATTTCAAGCTGTACTGATGGGAGACTTTGAATAGAATCATAGGATGTCCGTCTTCCTTTTTTGGTTTATGTCCTGGTAAGTGCAATGGTGATGTATGAATGGTTAATTTCGAGTTATGTTGATAATACATAGCGATGTTTTTGTCCTCATTTTTAGGTTAAAAGACTGTGTTAAAAATGTCCCGACGGGGGCGATTTTTTTTTTTATAACAGGCATTTAAGTTCTTGGACAAAATTGATAAGGTGCGGGGAGGGGTTAGCATGTTATTTGAGGCTGTAATGTCCCTTGGGGGAAAACTCGGCGGAGAGTAGTTAAATTTAGAATTCTGGCTTTGGGAGCCAGTGGCAGAGGTTAGAATCCTCTCTTTCCGAGCACTAGGGGGGATTTTAACCTCCGTCCTCCGGTTTACAAGGCCGGCGCTCTGAGGCTGAGCTACTAGGGCAGGTTCATTCAAGTACTTTGTTCTCTAGTCAGCCTGCAGTTGGGACCAGGACCAGGAGCAGGAGAAAGTAGAGGAAGGAGGCTACTTGGCCGATGATAATAAATGGGTGTTCAACTGGCATTCCCCCGATTCACGTGAGAATTACTACGTCTGCTACGAAAGTTCAAAATAGGAGCTGGGTGAGAGGTCGAAACATTAGGCCTCGTTGTTTAGATGTGTGAAGGATTGGTACTAGTATCAGGACTAGGATTGATGCAAGAAGAGCGAGAACTCCTCCCAGTTTATTGGGAATAGAGCGTAGGATGGCGTAGGCGAATAGAAAATATCATTCTGGCTTAATATGAGGGGGGGTGACTAGAGGGTTGGCGGGCGTAAAATTGTCAGGGTCTCCGAGGAGATTGGGGTAGAAAAACGCCAGGGTGGAAAGGCCGGCCAGTATAATCACGAAGCCTAGTAGGTCTTTATAGATAAAGTATGGGTGGAATGCGATTTTATCTACGTCGGAATTAATACCAGTTGGGTTGTTCGAGCCGGTTTCGTGGAGGAAAAGCAGGTGGATGGCTGTTACGGCGATGATCACGAAGGGGAGTAAGAAGTGGAAGGCGAAAAAGCGGGTAAGGGTGGCCTTGTCTACGGAGAACCCTCCTCAAATCCATTCGACCAGGGTGGAGCCTACGTAGGGGACAGCGGAAAGAAGGTTGGTAATGACTGTGGCTCCTCAGAATGATATTTGACCTCAGGGGAGAACATAGCCGACGAAAGCGGTCATTATTACCAGAAGAAGAAGAATTACTCCGATATTTCAGGTTTCCATRTAGAGGTATGATCCATAGTATAGGCCTCGTGCGATGTGGATGTAGATGCAGATAAAAAAGAAGGAGGCCCCATTGGCGTGGAGGTTGCGGATTATCCATCCATAATTTACGTCCCGGCAAATATGGGCGACTGAGGAGAAGGCAGTGGCGACGTCAGATGTATAGTGTATGGCTAGGAAGAGGCCTGTAACAATTTGGGCAATTAGACAAAGACCCAGAAGGGAGCCGAAGTTTCATAGAGCTGAAATGTTGGAGGGGGCAGGGAGGTCAACTAGTGCGTCATTTGCAATTTTTATTAAGGGGTGGGTTTTTCGTAGGATGGCCATTAGGTTCTTGTAGTTGATTAACAACGGTGGTTTTTCAAGTCATTGGTCCTGGTTAGAGTCCGGGCAGGAATATATGGCTTATCTAATGTCTTTGTTTCTTTTTGGGTTTGTTGTTGGCATGGTGGGGGTGGCTTCAAATCCTGCTCCTTATTTTGCGGCGCTTGGATTGGTCCTTTCAGCGGGTTTTGGGTGTGGGGTGATGTTGAGTTGTGGGGGTTCTTTCTTGTCCTTGGTTCTGTTTTTGGTTTATCTGGGGGGGATGTTAGTGGTATTTGCGTATTCTGCGGCTTTAGCAGCTGAGCCGTATCCCACATCCTGGGGGGACCGGTCTGTGGTGGGGTACGTAGTGGTGTATCTTGGAGGGGTTGTTTTGGTTGGACTCGGTTTGTTGGAGGGGTGGTATGATATTACTTGAATTACGGTAGATGAGATGAAGGAGTTTATGGTTTTGCGGGGGGATGTGGCGGGGGTGGCTTTAATGTATTCTTTGGGGGGTGAGATGTTGGTGGTGTGTGCTTGGGCTCTGTTGTTGGCGCTGTTCGTAGTTTTGGAGCTAACTCGGGGTCTAAGTCGGGGGGCATTACGGGCTGTCTAAACATTAAGATAAGAGAGGTTAAGATAAGGGTAAGAAAGAAGATGGATAGGTAGGTTTTAATTAGTCCCCGTTGAATGTTGCTTGTCAGGGTAGCGAGGGGGAGGTTGGCTGAAGTAATGGTTTTCGGTCCCGTCTTCTCTAATCAGGTTTGGTCAATTATTTGGGTGGCAACGCTCTGCCCTAGGACTATAAAGGTTTTTGGGAGGGCACGGTGAACGATGTTCGGAAAATAGCCTAGTATATTGGAGAAGTTGTGGGAAGAAAGGCGGGGAAGCGGTTTGAATTGTTTACTTGTTAAGGTGGCGAGTTCTAAGGCCACAAGGAGGCCAGTAATGGTTACGATTAATGCGGCTAGTTTGAGGGGGGGTGCTATGGTCATGATTGGGGTTTTGTTTGGCGTCAAGTTTAGGGTAATGATTAGGCCGGCGAAAATGCTTCCTCAAGCTAGGCGTTTAATTGGATTGATCACTGCGGGATTGTTTTCGTTAATGGGGGGAAGGGGGGTGAATCGTGGGTGGTGAAGGGATACGAAGTAAACTACTCGTAGGCTGTAGATAGCAGTAAACGAGGTGGCTAGGAGGGTGAGGGTTAGGGCTCAGGCGTTAAGGTAGGACGTGTTTAGGGCCTCAATAATGGCGTCTTTGGAGAAAAAGCCTGCTAAGAATGGGGTCCCTGTGAGGGCTAGGCTGCCGATTGTTAGGCAAGAGGAGGTAAAAGGGGTGAGGTGTTGGAGGCCCCCTATTTTACGGATGTCTTGTTCGTCGTTCAGGCTGTGAATAATTGATCCTGAGCATAAGAAGAGCATGGCCTTGAAAAAAGCGTGGGTGCAGATGTGAAGGAAGGCAAGTTGCGGTTGATTGAGTCCAATGGTTACTATCATTAGGCCTAGTTGACTTGAGGTTGAGAATGCGACGATTTTTTTGATGTCATTTTGTGTTAAAGCACAGGTGGCGGTAAATAGGGTGGTGAGGGCGCCAAGGCAGAGGCAAGTTGTAAGTGCCATTTGGTTGTTTTCCATTAGGGGGCTGAGCCGGATGAGGAGGAAGATTCCGGCTACGACTATGGTACTTGAGTGAAGTAGGGCAGAGACCGGTGTGGGACCCTCCATTGCGGAGGGCAATCATGGGTGGAGGCCAAACTGTGCTGATTTTCCGGTGGCGGCGAGGATCAGTCCTATGAGGGGGAGAGTGAGGTCATGGTCCTTTGAGGAGGAGAATATTTGTTGTATTTCTCATGAGTTGAGGTTTGTGGCTAGTCAGGCTATGCTGAGGATTAGCCCAATATCGCCAACTCGGTTGTAGATTACTGCCTGGAGGGCAGCGGTATTGGCGTCTGCTCGTGCGTGTCATCACCCGATTAGAAGGAAGGATATAATACCTACACCCTCTCAGCCAATGAACAGCTGGAATATGTTGTTGGCAGTCACTAAAATAATTATAGCCACAAGAAACAGGAGGAGGTACTTAAAGAAGCGGTTCATATTTGGATCTGCGTGTATATATCAAGAAGCAAATTCTAGAATAGACCATGTAACGTAGAGGGCGATGGGTGTAAAGACGATGGAGTAATGATCAAATTTCAGGCTTAGGTTAATATCAAATGTAAGAGTGTTCATTCAGTTTCAGCTGGTAATAATTGTCTCTGAGCCTTCATTGAGAAAGATAAACAGGGGGAAAAGGCTTACAAGGAAGGCTGTTTTTACGGACATAGTAACGTGGGAGAGAGCTCAGTCTTTCTTCAGGGGGGAGGGGTCCAGGGTGAGGAGGAGGGGGGAGAGTAGCAGAACAAAAATTAAGATGAGGGTTGAGTTTATTAAGAGGGTTGTTGGGTGCATAGCTTTTACTTGGATTTGCACCAAGAGTTTTTGGTTCCTAAGACCAACGGATGAGCTGTTATCCTTTAAAAGCTCGAGGGAGCCAAGGGGTTTAACTTTGGGGATGGAAGATTAGCAGTCTTCATTGCCGTCGGGCCTCTCTCGGTAAACGAGGGGTTATTAGTCCCTGTTTTCAGAATCACAATCTGACGCCTTCATTAGACTACATCTACAAGAGAATCAGCCTCAGATTAGCTCTGGTTTGAGGATGAGGAGGAGGAGAGGGATGAGGTGGAGGGAAATTAGAAGATGCTCTCGGGTGTGGGAGGGTTCTAGTGCAAATATGTGTTGGGGGAGGGGCCCTCGTTGGGTTATGAGGAATAAGTAAAGAGAGTAGCTGGCGGTAATTAGGGTGCCCAGGCCGGTCAGGATGAGGGTCCAGTAGGATCAGTTGAATAAGGATGAAATAATAATTAGTTCGCCTATAAGATTGGGGAGAGGGGGAAGGGCCAGGTTGGCCAGGTTAGCTAGAAATCATCATGTGGTCATTAGGGGGAGGACCGCTTGAAGTCCTCGTGCTAGGAGCATTGTCCGGCTGTGAGTTCGTTCATAATTGGTATTTGCAAGGCAGAAAAGGGCAGACGATGCAAGGCCGTGGGCGATTATGAGAATGAGGGCACCGGTGAAGCCTCAGGGGGTTTGGATTAAAATGCCTGCTGCTACTAGACCCATGTGGCTAACAGATGAGTAGGCAATAAGGGATTTTAAGTCTGTTTGTCGAAGACAGATTGATCCAGTTATGATGATTCCTCAGAGGGCAAGGGCGATGAATGGGTAGGCCAGGTTAGTGGATTGGGGCTCGAGGATAACTATAATTCGGATTATACCATACCCGCCCAATTTTAGGAGGACAGCGGCTAGTACTATAGACCCAGCGACGGGGGCTTCAACGTGTGCCTTAGGAAGTCATAAGTGGATTCCGTAGAGTGGTATTTTTACGAGGAAGGCTAGAAGGCAAGCAGCTCATCAGAGTTTTCCCCCGTAGGGGGAAAGACTGAGGGGCTTGGTGTAGTGGAGTGTTAATATGGAGAGCGTGCCTGTCTCATTTTGAAGAATAAGAAGGGCGACTAACAGGGGGAGGGAGCCCGCTAAGGTATAAAATAGGAAGTAGGTGCCTGCGTTGAGGCGCTCAGTTTGGTTTCCCCAGCGCGTGATAATAAAGAGTGTGGGGATAAGGGTGGCTTCAAACATGACATAAAAAAGGATAATTTCTGTGGCACCGAAGGCCATAATGAGAAATATTTGGAGAGAGATCAGGAGGGTAATGAAGATTCGTTGGCGGGTATCCGGCTCTGGGGAAATGTGGTTTTGACTAGCAAGAATCATGAGGGGTAGGAGCCAGCAGGTGAGGACCAAGAGGGGGGTGGAGAGAGGGTCCGTTCCCAGGTAGGGGTTGAGGGCTAGCCAGCCGGTTTCTGAAGTACTTTTGAGCCAAAGGAGGCTTGCTAGGGCAATTAGGAGGCTTTGGGCCAGGGTGGATGTCCAAAGTCATTTTTTAGGGGTCAGCCAGACTGTTGGGAAGAGCATAAGTGTTGGTATGAGGATTTTTAGCATTGTAGGAGGTTGAGGTTTTGGAGGTGGTCTGTGCCGTGGGTTCGAGCGGTTGCTACTAGGAGGGCCAGCCCTGCGCTGGCTTCGCAAGCTGAGAAGGCTAGAAGGAGAAGGGGGGTGGCGGAGTAGCCAATAGTCTCTAGTTGGAGGGTTCAGAGGGATAGGGCAATAAAAAGAGACAATATCATGCCTTCTAGACAAAGGAGTGCTGATAGAAGATGGGTTCGATGGAAGGCTAGACCTATAAGGCTTAGGATGAAAGCTGTGGAGAAGGCAAAGTGTGTGGGGGTCATAAGGGAGTTGTGGGCTTTAACCACAGTTTTTTGAGCCGAAATCAAATGTCTTGTTTGGACTAACTCTCTATTCTGCTCATTCAAGGCCTCCTTGGACTCACTCATACACTAGGCCAAGGGTCAGGAGAACTAAAATGGCCGTTGTTCAGGAGAGGGTAAGGATGGGGGTGGTTAGTTGATCTCCCCAGGGGAGGGGAAGGAGGAGGGCAATTTCCAGGTCGAAGAGAAGGAAGAGGATTGCTACTAGGAAGAAGCGGAGTGAGAAAGGAAGGCGTGCTGATCCCAGGGGGTCAAATCCGCATTCGTAAGGGGATAGTTTTTCGGTATCGGGCGTTATCTGGGGGAGTCAGAAGGAAACTAGGGCTAAGATAGCGGACAGGGTGGTGGTGATAAGGAGGATTATAGCGAGAAGGTTCATTATTCTTCCCTGGGGTTTAACCAGGTCCGGGTGATTGGAAGTCACATATACTGACCTTATACTAGAAGAATTATGAGCCTCATCAGTAAATTGAGATGTAGAGGAAGAGTCAAACTACGTCTACGAAGTGTCAATATCAGGCAGCAGCTTCAAAGCCAAAATGATGTTTGGATGTAAAGTGGTAAAAGATTTGGCGGAGTAAGCAAATGGCTAGGAAGGTTGAACCAATGATAACGTGGAGGCCGTGGAACCCAGTGGCGACGAAGAAGGTTGACCCGTAAACGCCGTCTGCAATGGTAAATGGGGCTTCATAGTATTCCATGCCCTGGAGAAATGTAAAGTAGAACCCAAGAAGAATGGTCAGGGCAAGGGATTGGATTGCTTGGTCTCGTTGGCCTTCCATAATGCTGTGGTGGGCTCATGTGACTGTGACTCCTGAGGCTAGTAGAACTGCGGTATTCAGAAGGGGGACTTCGAACGGGTCCAGGGTAGAGATTCCTGTTGGAGGTCAGCATCCGCCAAGCTCAGGGGTAGGGGCTAGGCTAGAGTGATAGAAGGCTCAGAAAAATCCAATAAAGAAGAAAACTTCGGAGGTAATAAAAAGCACCATTCCATATCGAAGCCCCTTCTGTACGGGGGGTGTGTGGTGACCTTGAAATGTGCTCTCTCGGACAATGTCTCGTCATCATTGATATATGGTTAGTAGGAGGAGGATGGTACCTAGGGTTATAAGGGTGGTCGAGTGATAGTGGAATCAGATTGCTAGACCAGAGGTTATGAGGAGGGCAGCAACTGCACCTGTGAGCGGTCAGGGGCTGGGGTCAACTATGTGGAATGCGTGTGCTTGGTGGGCCATTAGACGTTTTCTTGTAGGTAAAGGCTTAAAAGAAGGACGAAGACGTATGCCTGAATCATGGCGACTGCAACTTCAAGGAGCGTGAGAAGAAATAGGAGGAGAGCTGTTAGGATGGCTACAGAAGGTATAAGGGGTAGTAGAACAAAGGCAGCTGTTGCGATAAGTTGAATTAAGAGGTGACCTGCTGTAAGGTTTGCAGTAAGTCGGACCCCGAGGGCGATGGGTCGAATGAATAGGCTGATGGTTTCGATAATAATAAGAATGGGGATTAGGGGGGTAGGGGTTCCTTCAGGAAGAAGGTGGCCTAGGGCGATTGTTGGTTGATTTCGTATGCCGATAATGACGGTGGCAAGTCAGAAAGGTACTGCTAGTCCTATGTTGAGAGAAAGTTGGGTGGTTGGGGTGAAAGTATATGGAAGTAGGCCGAGTATGTTTATTGAAAACAAAAACATTATAAGGGAAGTAAATAGGAGGGCTCATTTGTGTCCTCCCGGGTTTAGAGGTTGGAAGAGCTGTTGAGTAAAGCGGTTAATAAATCAGCCTTGAAGGGTTAAGAATCGGTTAGTCAGTCAGCGGGGGGTGGGGGAGGTAAATAGAATTCAAGGGAGGGTCATGGCAAGGCCGATAAGGGGAATTCCTATAAGTGTGGGGCTCATAAATTGATCGAAGAAATTTAGTGCCATGGTCAGTTTCAGGGTTCGGGTTTTGTCTTTTCTGTGCTTTGTGTGGTAGGGTCGTTAGGGAAGGAGTGGTTGAGGATTTTGGGGGGAAGGATTGTAAGAAACACTAGTCAGGAAAATACTAGGATAGCAAATCAGGGGGCAGGGTTTAGTTGAGGCATGCCACTAAGGGTGGTTATGAGCCACCGCTCTCTAGCTTAAAAGGCTAGTGCTGTTCTCCTTAGCTTCTTAGTGAGGCATCTTCAAGTATAAGTGAGGATCAATTTTCGAAGTGTTCAAGGGGGACTGCTTCAACAACGATGGGTATAAAGCTGTGATTAGCGCCGCAGATCTCTGAACATTGGCCGTAAAATACGCCTGGTCGGGAGGTAATAAAGGCTGTTTGGTTTAGTCGGCCGGGAACTGCGTCCATTTTGACTCCGAGGGCTGGGACAGCTCAGGAGTGAAGAACGTCTTCGGCGGAGACTAGAATACGGATGGGGGATTCAACGGGGACCACTATTCGGTGGTCAGTCTCTAGGAGACGGAATTGGCCGGGGGTTAGGTCTTGGGTGGGAATTATGTAGGAGTCAAATCCCAGGTCTTCGTAGTCTGTGTATTCGTAGCTTCAGTATCATTGATGGCCTATAGCTTTAATAGTGAGGTGGGGGTCATTAATTTCGTCTATTAGGTACAGGATTCGGAGGGAGGGGAGGGCGATTAGAATTAAAATTACTGCCGGGAGGATGGTTCAGATAATTTCAATTTCTTGGGAGTCCAGGATGTATTTGTTTGTAAGTTTAGTAGAGACTATAGCTACAATAATATATAAGACCAGAGTACTAATGAGAAAAACGATTATTAGAGCGTGGTCGTGAAAATGGAGGAGTTCTTCTATTACAGGTGAGGCCGCGTCTTGGAATCCTAATTGTGAGGGATGAGCCATTGAAGCTTTCGCTCAAGACACGCGGGGTTCCAACCCACAATTCTGCCTTGACAAGGCAGGGTAATAGTATTTTACTAGCGTCTTATTAAGAAAGTGGCAGAGTGGTCTTGTGCTTGGCTTGAAACCAAGATACGGGGGTTCAATTCCTCCCTTTCTCGTTACTTACCTTGAACTTGGACGAATGCTGGCTCTTCAAATGTGTGATAAGGGGGAGGGCAGCCATGTAGTCATTCCACGTTAGTAGCAGTTAATTCTACCGCCGCTACTTCTCGTTTAGCAGCGAATGCTTCTCAGATAATAAATAGAAATATAATTACTGCAACTAGGGAAATAAGGGAGCCAATTGACGACACGGTGTTTCAAAGGGTGTAGGCGTCAGGATAGTCCGAGTATCGGCGGGGCATGCCTGCTAAGCCTAGGAAGTGCTGGGGGAAGAAGGTAAGATTTACGCCGACGAATATAACTCCAAAGTGGATTTTTGTTCACGTGCTGTGAAGGGTATAACCTGAAAATAGGGGGAATCAGTGTACGAATGCAGCTACGATGGCAAAGACGGCCCCCATAGAGAGAACATAGTGGAAGTGGGCTACTACGTAGTAGGTGTCATGAAGAACAATATCTAGGGAGGAGTTCGCCAGAACAATGCCTGTTAGTCCTCCGACGGTAAAAAGAAAGATAAATCCAAGGGCCCATAGAAGGGGTGTCTCTCATTTAATGGCCCCGCCGTGGAGAGTTGCTAATCAGCTAAAGACTTTTACGCCCGTAGGAATGGCAATAATTATTGTGGCGGACGTAAAATAAGCTCGAGTGTCAACATCTATCCCCACTGTGAATATGTGGTGGGCTCAGACGATGAAACCTAGAAGGCCAATTGCCATTATGGCCCACACCATTCCCATGTAACCAAAGGGTTCCTTTTTCCCCGCGTAGTAGGGTACGATGTGAGAAATTATACCAAACCCGGGGAGGATTAGAATATAGACTTCGGGGTGGCCAAAGAATCAAAATAGGTGTTGATAGAGAATTGGGTCTCCTCCTCCCGCGGGGTCAAAGAAGGTGGTGTTGAGGTTTCGATCCGTGAGGAGCATAGTGATTCCGGCCGCGAGGACGGGGAGGGAGAGGAGAAGAAGAACGGCGGTAATTAGGACCGCTCATACAAATAGGGGAGTTTGGTATTGTGAGATGGCAGGGGGTTTTATGTTAATAATTGTAGTGATAAAGTTAATAGCCCCTAGAATGGAAGAAATTCCTGCCAAATGTAGAGAGAAAATGGTTAGGTCGACGGATGCACCGGCATGGGCGAGATTTCCCGCCAGGGGCGGGTAAACTGTTCATCCAGTCCCGGCTCCGGCTTCTACCCCAGAGGAGGCGAGTAGCAGGAGGAAGGAGGGAGGAAGAAGTCAGAAGCTTATGTTGTTCATGCGGGGAAATGCCATGTCAGGGGCGCCAATTATTAAGGGGATAAGTCAGTTTCCAAATCCACCAATCATGATTGGTATTACTATAAAGAAAATTATAACGAAGGCGTGGGCGGTGACGATTACATTGTAAATTTGATCGTCCCCGAGGAGAGCCCCCGGCTGGCTGAGTTCGGCACGAATTAAGAGGCTTAGGGCAGTGCCCACCATGCCGGCCCATGCACCAAATACGAGGTAGAGGGTGCCAATGTCTTTGTGGTTAGTTGAGAAGAATCAGCGTGTGATTGTCACAGGTGTGGTGGCTGAGGTTTAAGCGGTGGGTTGTAGCCCCATAAACAGAGGTTTAAGTCCTCTCCGCACCAAGTCCCGGGGTGTTAGCACGTAAGATTGCAAATCTTAAGAAGCAGGTTTACCCCTGCCGGGGCTTTCCCGCCTTGTTCACTCCGCCGGCGGGAAAGCTAGATGGATGCTCGCTGGTTTGGGCGCTTAGCTGTTAACTAAGATTTTGTAGGATCGAGGCCTTCCCTTCTAGAAAGGCTTTAGCTTAATTAAAGTATCTGTTTTGCATGCAGAAGATGTAGGGTAGAGTCCTGCAAGTTTTACAGGGGCTGAGGGGTTTTCACCCTCATTTAGGGCTTTGAAGGTCCTTGGTTTGTTCTTATCCTAAGCCCCTTACATTGGGAGGGTTGAGGCAATGGTCGGGGTGATCGGGAGAAGAAGAAGGGCTAAGGCGGTTGTTACCGATAACAGGAGGGTAGATTGCGGGTTGTTAAGGCGTCAGGGGGTGGAAGCGGAAATTGTGTTAGGGGATATTGTTAGGGTTATTGAGTAGGAGATTCGAAGGTAAAAGAAGAGGCTTAGGAGGGCAGATAGTGCAGCGACGGTGGCAGTGAGGGGGAGTTGTTGTTTGGTCAGTTCTTGAAGAATGAGTCATTTTGGCATGAACCCAGAGAGGGGGGGGAGGCCCCCTAGGGAAAGGAGGGTGAGGGGGGCGATTGTTGAGATTGCGGGTGTTTTTGTCCAAGAGGTGGCTAGTGCATTAATAGTTATGCTGTTGTTGAGTTTGAGGGTTAAAAATACGGAGGATGTCATAACAATATACAGAAGGAGAGCCAGAAGGGTTAGGTGGGGGGTAAATTTTAGGATTAAGATTATTCAGCCAAGGTGGGCGATAGAAGAGTATGCTAAAATTTTTCGTGTTTGGGTTTGGTTCAGTCCACCTCAGCCGCCTACTAGAGTGGAGGTGAGGCCTAAGAAAACAAGGAGTTTAGGGTTAATAGTTGAGAGTTGAAGGATGAGAGCAAAGGGGGCGAGCTTTTGTCAGGTGGATAGGATTAGGCCGGTGGTTAGGTCTAGACCTTGAAGGACTTCTGGGAGCCAGAAGTGAATTGGAGCAAGCCCAATTTTTAGGGAGAGAGCGAGAATAATTATAGTGGTGGCCAGGGGGTGGGAGGTAAGTTGAATGTTCCATTCGCCAAGAACTCAGGCGTTGGTGGTGCTGGCAAATAAAATTATTGCAGCGGCGGTTGCCTGGGTCAGAAAATATTTGGTGGTAGCTTCAATTGCTCGGGGGTGGTGGTTTTGAGCTATAAGGGGGAGAATGGCTAAAGTATTAAGTTCAAGGCCCATTCAGGCCAGAAGTCAGTGGGAGCTGGCAAATGTAAGGGTAGTTCCTAGACCTAGAGTGAATAAGAGGGCGGCAAGAATGAAGGGGCTCATTAGTAAAGGAAGGATTCTAACCAACATGTTTGGGGTATGGGCCCAAAAGCTTTTTTAGCTGACTTTACTAGAAGATGGTGTAATGGGAGCACTAGGAGTTTTGATCTCCTGAGTTTGGGTTCGAGCCCCTCTCTTCTAAGGAGCTGGAGGGATTTTAGCCCTCGTAGTTCACTCTATCAAAGTGGTCCTTAGGCGTTCAGGCACAGCTCCTGCTTAAATTTGGGGGGGGAGGCCTGCGAAGGCAATTGGAAGGGCGAGGCTTCAAATGATTAGGGCAAGGGTGAGGGGTAAAAAGTTCTTTCATGCAAGGTGTATTAGTTGGTCGTACCGGAATCGCGGGTAGGAGGCCCGGACTCAGAGAAATATTGTAGAGAGAAGGGCGGCTTTGGTCATTAGGTTAATTGTTGTTAGCTCTGGAAAAAGTGGTACATGGGCGGCTCCTAGGAATAGGATTGTTGATAGGGTGTTTATTAGGAGAATGTTAGCATATTCTGCTAGAAAAAATAGGGCGAATGGGCCTCCTGCATATTCAACGTTAAACCCTGAAACCAGTTCGGATTCGCCTTCGGTCAGGTCGAAGGGGGCGCGGTTCGTTTCTGCTAGGGTGGAAATATACCATATTGCTGCTATGGGCCAAGTTGGGAGGACTAGTCAGATGGCTTCTTGAGTGGTGTTAAAGGTTTGAAGGGTAAAGCCTCCTGAGATAATAATAATGCTTAGGAGGATGAGTCCCAGACTAACTTCGTAGGAAATAGTTTGGGCGACAGCTCGCAGAGCCCCAATTAGGGCGTATTTGGAGTTTGATGCTCATCCCGAGCCTAGGATAGAATAGACAGCTAAACTTGAGAGGGCAAGGATAAATAGGATGCCAAGGTTAAGGTCTGTGACAGGGTAGGGGAGGGGCATGGGGGCTCAAAGAGTAAGGGCTAAGGTAAGGGCTAGTATAGGAGTGGCTAAAAATAGGAAGGGGGAGGAGGTAGAGGGTCGAATAGGTTCCTTAATAAATAGTTTTACTCCGTCTGCGATGGGTTGAAGAAGTCCGTATGGTCCGACGATGTTGGGACCTTTACGAAGTTGTATGTAGCCTAGGACTTTTCGTTCTAGGAGGGTTAAGAAGGCGACTGCCAGGAGAACGGGTACAATAAAGGCCAGGGGGTTAACGATAAATAAAATTAGGGTTGTGATCATAGTTAAAGAGGGGACTTGAACCCCTGTTGAAAGAGCTTAGGTCTTTAGCATTCGCCGGGCTCTGCCACTCTAACATGTTGTTTTCTTAAACAAGTGTTGGATATGTCCTTTTTCTTGTTTTAGTTGATTTCTTCAAATTAGGGTGGGGTGTGCCTGGGGCATGGGCCCCTTCTTTTCGGTCCTTTCGTACTGGAAAAGAGCATGACCATAGATAGAAACTGACCTGGATTACTCCGGTCTGAACTCAGATCACGTAGGACTTTAATCGTTGAACAAACGAACCCTTAATAGCGGCTGCACCATTAGGATGTCCTGATCCAACATCGAGGTCGTAAACCCTCTCGTCGATGGGGGCTCTAGGAGGGGATTGCGCTGTTATCCCTAGGGTAACTCGGTCCGTTGATCGGCCGGTAGGCCGGATCATAAAGGTCAGAGTTTCTGTTGCTTAGGGCGGTAGCCCTTGGTTTTGGGAAGTTTTCCCAGTCCTCATGGGAGGTTTTTTGTATCCCACGGTCGCCCCAACCGAAGACAGTTCAGCAGAGTTTCCAGGTTGTTTTAAGCCATTGGTGCGGACTGTTTTTTGTGGGCTGCTTGATGTCTAAAGCTCCATAGGGTCTTCTCGTCTTATGGGGGTATTCCCGCTTCTGCACGGGAAGATCAATTTCATTGACTAGAGGGGGGAGACAGTTGAGCCCTCGTTATGCCATTCATACGGGTCCTCATTTAAAGGACAAGTGATTGCGCTACCTTCGCACGGTCAAGATACCGCGGCCGTTAAACTCTTAAGTCACAGGGCAGGCGGGACCTCTTATTCTTTGATCTTGCAAGAGGCGATGTTTTTGGTAAACAGGCGGGGCTCGTGGGTTTGCCGAGTTCCTTCCTTCTCTTTTAGTCTTTCCCTGTCGGCAGACCTGTGTGGGTTTAATGGTAGTATATTGTGGTCTTATCTAGTTTATTAGTTTTTTCCACAGTGCCCTCTTTTGGGGCCATTAATTGTCGGTGGGGGGTCCGTTCCGACTTACACGTGTGCGGGGAGAGGGTCGTGTGCCTCTTATTACTCATATAAGCATCGTTTCTCTCATGGGGGCATGGGATAGCCTATTAATGCAAGGGGAAAAGATTGATTATCGGGATAATGGGGGGGGGGACTTATTTAAGCTTTAACGCTATTTCTGTAGGTGGCTGCTTTTAGGCCCACTAAAATAAGATTCCTTGGGTTTAATTATGATCTTTTATCTCCTGAAAAAGTTGTGTCTTTGTTTAAAGAAGCTGGACCTTCTTTAACTAACTCCTTGAGCTTCCCTGGACCTGGGGGGGAGGGGTTGGGAAGCTCAAGGGCTGAACTTCTATCCATTTCTTAGGCAACCAGCTATAACCAGGCTCGGTAGGCTTATCACCTCTACTCGGAGCTCTTCCCACTCTTTTGCCACAGAGACGGGTTGGCCCTAAAAAGGCTGTCTCGGAGTAGCTCGTCTGGTTTCGGGGGGTAAAACTAAAGGGCGCTTTGCTTTAAGTTTACTAGCTTAATCATGATGCAAAAGGTACAAGTATTAATCTTTGCTTCTCTCTGCTTAATAAAGTTCTTTCATTTCTTTTTCAGCGTTCCCTTGCGGTACTTTATCTGTAGCTCCTGTTGTCCTTTTCTGTCGCCCGTACTGGGGAGGAAGAATGGTTTGTTTATGGTGGGGTTGGGGGAAGTATATATATAGGATATTTGGTTCTAGGGTGGGGGCTAGCCGGTGGGCTCAGGGCGATCTGACTTGCACAGATAACTTCTCGGTGTAAGGGAGATGCTTTACTATTTTAGCTTCGCTCTGTTTTTCCAAGTGCACCTTCCGGTACACTTACCATGTTACGACTTGCCTCCCCTTGGGATTAAAATTTTTTAGGAAAAGTGAGTAGGGTGTTCGGGGAGAGTGACGGGCGGTGTGTACGCGCTTCAGAGCCGGTTTCAGCTGAACTCGCTGTTTTCGTGCTTACTGCTAAATCCGCCTTCAGGGGTTTATTTCAAAATCTCTTTCGTGGTTCTCTGGGTAATAGAGAATGTAGCCCATCTCTTCCCACTTCATTCGCTACACCTCGACCTGACGTTTTAAGAAGTTCTTATTTTGCCTACTTTGGGTCCCTTAGAGGGTAGGCTGGCGACGGCGGTATATAGGCGGAAGAAACAAGAAGTGGTGAGGTTGAACGGGGATCATCGGTTCTAGGACAGGCTCCTCTAGGGGGGTCTGAAGCACCGCCAAGTCCTTTGGGTTTTAAGCTAGCGCTCGTAGTTCCCAGGCGGATAGAGGTTGTAAGATTCTATCAAAGTTTATGGCTAGGCATAATGGGGTATCTAATCCCAGTTTGTATCATAGCTGTCGTGGGGTCGGAGGTTTAAAGTCACTTTCGCTGTTGGGCTTCCTGCCCCCGGGAGCGTATAACAGTTCTGGGGGTGTTTAACTTTAGTGGGAAAATTCCTAACCACACTTTACGCCGAGGTTTGTCAACTTGGGCCTCTCGTATAACCGCGGTGGCTGGCACGAGTTTTACCGGCCCTTTATTACTTTCATTAAGTCGAGTTTTCACTCATAGCTTAATGTCTATCACTGCTGAGTTCCCTTGGGGGTGTGGCGGAGCAAGACGTTTTGGGCAGGTTTACGGCGAGCCTGATGCCCGCTCCTCGTTTCCAATTAGGGGATCGAGGGCATTCTCACAGGGGGGTAGATGCTTGCATGTGTAAATTTAGTAATAGCTGACAATAAAGTCAGGACCAAGCTTTTATGCCCGCGGGACTTTCTAGGGTCCGTCTTAACATCTTCAGTGTTATGCTTTATTTAAGCTACGCTAGC